TGATCATGGATTACCAAAAAGTCTAAAAAAGATTCTTCCTGGGTCGATGCCCGAGCGGTTAATGGGGACGGACTGTAAATTCGTTGGCAATATGTCTACGCTGGTTCAAATCCAGCTCGGCCCAAAAATTCGTCAATTTACCAAGAGGTGGTATAACCCCCTTGTCTTTCAGAAATACCTGATACGGAGATAAAAAAGAATCAAAATTTCTGCTAGATCCCTTATTTCCCTGGGATTGTAGTTCAATTGGTCAGAGCACCGCCCTGTCAAGGCGGAAGCTGCGGGTTCGAGCCCCGTCAGTCCCGACATCCAATAAATGCATCAATGAATCTCTCCTTTTTTATGAAAGGGGCTGGGGGCTTTCATTCCCAAAGCAAGGGGTGATCCTTATTTTATTTTTATTCTTTGTTTGGGTTTGTAACTATGTAACTGATAGAAGTGAAAGGGCAATCTGATGATACTTCATTAGATAATAATTGTACAAGAAAGGAAGACGTAAAGTAGGTTAGAGAAAAAAAGAAAGGAAATGGATGAGAAATAAAGGAATTTTGGATGGGGTCAGAAATCAAAGTTTGGGTTCGGTATGGATAAAAGAACTTCCTATGTTATACTATTCAATTCTCGACAACGAATTGATTTGATAGTTCCGATATTGTTATTCATGATATTGATCGGATTCAAGATAATCGAGCGAGATCTTTTTTTTTTTATTGAATTTAAATTTTAAATAAAGGCAAAAGATTTATCCTCTCTATGGGACCAAATCCCGAGTTATTGTGAAGTAAAAAAAACGATGAGATTATGGAAGTTAATATTCTTGCATTTATTGCTACTGCACTATTCATTCTAGTTCCTACTGCTTTTCTACTTATCATTTATGTAAAAACAGTTAGTCAAAATAATTAGTTATTTTGAATAAAACTTGGGTTCCGAGTTCTTAAATTGACGAAATGAAAAGGATTCCCATCTAAATGAACGGACTATAATTGGAAGTATTCCGATAGTATGGTAAGAAAGAATCATCTATTTCTTTCTACCATACTATCTAGTTATTAGTGTTATTGTAGATTAAAGTTGTACAATCTACAAAGTTGTACTCTAGTATCAAAACAGAGGTTTACATTGATATTGATGTAGATCAATCTACAATATTATCTTGATATATGTGGATATCAATTCCACATATGGAATTGACCTAGAGACCCATTCTTCTTATTTGCTACATCTATTTGTTCTTTATGTTCTGACTATCAAAAAATTGATACAGTTATATCGACAATTAGTAGTACCTCTAGAGGCCGCTTCTTCCCCATACTACGAGTGAAAGGGAAAATGTAAAGACTACCATTAAAGCAGCCCAAGCAAGACTGACTATATCCATGTGAATTATGTCCCCTATCTCTATAAATATGAAGGAATTATCCCATTTTTCCTCACTAATAATAGTGGAATCCATGGCGCAGAGTCAAAAGGGGATTCCGTCCTAACACTAGGGATAAAGCACTCCAATAAATCAACTCATAAGAAATTCTTATATGTATTACTTCTAATTGGGAATTGGGAAACAAGCAAAATACGTAGTAATATCTTAAGGGATTATTTTTAATGGAATATGTAGTAAAGTAATCATAAGGCCTATTCCGTTTTTGTTGATCTTTCTAAGTAAAAAGCATAAAAATAAAAACCATTATCTATTCCATACCACAAATTCCCCTTTTGATCTAACCCTATCTTTCTCGACGATTATCTCATAGTAGGGAGACAGTATATTCTTGATTAAGGGTTACCGAAAAGAAATTCTTTTTCCCCTTCCTTTCTTCTATAAATATAAAAAGAAACTATCTATTCAATCAATATCCCGACCAAGATTCGCGCGAGTCCGTCGTTCGTTGTCTTCGGCCCCTTTACCACAACTATTAATTCCATCCAATTAGATTTCCTATCAAATCAAACTCTCCAATCTAGCTCAAGATCCAGTCATTGTACACGACATTAATAAATAATTAGTAAGTAGTCAACCGAAGTCTTGGTAATCCCTCTGCTATTACTAAAAAATAGCATATTTATTTGAATCCCAAGGGTTTAGAATCTTTTATTTATACTATACAAACCCCACCCAGCTAAGATGCTTATGCTTAGAAGCAAACAAGAATGAACAGCCCCTTTCTGATATTCTGATAGGCAATAATTCGGCGAGTTATATTAACTTAACAGATAACAGAAGAAGATATTTTGAGTCTTTTGTTGATTAGGCGACACCCGGATTTGAACTGGGGAAAAAGGATTTGCAGTCCCCCGCCTTACCACTCGGCCATGCCGCCAAAATGATACAAAATATATGAAAATGTTCCTGGATTAACGAACAGCTTTTTTTTTATTCTACTTGCATCTCCAGTCCTCTTTTCCTTAACCCTTTTCCTAAATCCTAAAAAAAACCTTCCCTTTTTGATTTATCCCCCGATTGATTATATAGTATCTCAAAAAATACACAATGCTAAAA